AGGCTCACATAACATCAATTTTATGTGCATACTAATTCAATAAAATATTGGAATCTTAATCTTAAGTATTCACTATTATGTCTTACCTATTCAGACTCGATATGAATAGAAAACAATAAAATATACAATTAAAAAAAAATATTGAATATTATAGAACATAACTATTAATGTAGCGATATAGAATTTGTATTTTTTATCACAAATCACTAATACAATTTACAATTCGAATATTATTAAATTCGATATTTTTTTAGTAAATTCTAAATCTTATTAGATTCGATAGTAAATATTTTTATTTTAGTTAGTTAGTTAGATAGTTAAATTATTTAAATTTGTCATTTTTGAATTTGAATTCAAATGACATTTGAAATTCTTTTTATTACACTTCTATATTTTCTATATTATTTGATTCCATATCATTAGGGATGATTAGTTCGAACTGATGAGACATTCCTCCGCTTTCATTCCATTCATAAAATTAATAAAGTAGTAAAGGCGGAAATTAAGACAACAAAAAAAGAGACCGTTCAAGTATTCAAAATTGCATGAGAGGGGCGACAGGTAGATATATGTAGATATATATAGGATATCTATTAATCTATATTGAATTACGGATCCAGAAATGATAAAATCCAATTTGATTGGCCAAATAGGGTCTCCTATAGAAGATAGGAGAAGACAGGTAAGAAATCAAAGAGGAAAAATGCTTCTTCGAAATAGGAATCGGTATCTAATATCTAATGAATTCAAAGGTTCCAGTAGAAATGAAAGAAAAAGGGAACGACATCATAACGCAATGAAATCCTAATCTTAACACAAAAGGAAGGGGATATGGCGAAATCGGTAGACGCTACGGACTTAATTGGATTGAGCCTTGGTAAGGAAACCTACTAAGTGATGACTTTCAAATTCAGAGAAACCCCGGAATTAAGAAAAAGGGCAATCCTGAGCCAAATCCTATTTTCAGGTTGAGAAAACGAAAACAAGGATAGGTGCAGAGACTCGACGGAAGCTGTTCTAACAAATGGAGTTGGCCGCGTTGGTAGAGAAATCCTTCCATCGAAAATTCAGAAAGGATGAAAGATATACATACGTATTGAATACTATATCAAATAATTAATGCCGACCCAAATGAGTCTGTATTTTTTCTATAAAAACGGAAGAATTGGTGTGATTCGATTCTTTCTTCAATGTGGAATCGAATATTCATTGATCAAAAGATTCACTCCATAGTCTGTAGATCCTCTTTTCAAGAACTGGATTAATCGGACGAGAATAAAGATAGAGTCCCGTTCTACATGTCAATGCTGGCAACAATGCAATTTTGAGTAAGAGGAAAATCCGTCGACTTAAAAAATCGTGAGGGTTCAAGTCCCTCTATCCCCAAAAAGCCTATTTGCCCCCCCAACTATTTATCCATTCTATCCCCCCCTTTCCTTGCGCGAGTGTCCTTATACACTCGCCCTACTCTTTTTGAAATAGATCTGGTCGGAAATGTCTTATTATATCTTATATCTAAGATATACATCTTTGAGCAAGAAATCCCCTTTTGAATGATTTACAATCGATATCATTACTCATACTGAAACAGAAAAAGTCATCTTTTTTAAGATCCAAGAAATTCCAGTAACTAGATAAAACTTTGTAATCTTCTTTCGCCCTTTTAATTGACATAGACCCCCGCCCTCTAATAAAATGAGGATGCTACATCGGGACTTAGTCAGGATAGCTCAGCTGGTAGAGCAGAGGACTGAAAATCCTCGTGTCGCCAGTTCAAATCTGGTTCCTGACGCATGATTAATTTGGATGAGTCTCTCTTGAATAAATTAATTGATATGAATCGGCATCCCTATTCATTTTGAGTTTGGACGATAACACATACTTTTATCCATCTCGCCGAGATAGATCTCATCTATTTTTTTTTTATAGATGGGTAGAATTCTTTTAGATACTTTATCTAAAAGAATTCGATTCTATTTCATCTTTTTTATCTTTATGTCCATATGCCTTAAGTCAAAAAGAATGTTAATACTTCATATATATTCAAAAGACGCGTTCAAAAGGTTAAATAAGTTGGTTGAGATACTCCAAAGTCGAATCTAGAGAAATTGAAATAGACAAGATTAAGTTCAGATACAAATAAATAGAATCCGGTTCGATTTCTTCATTCCTACCTACATAACTTTCTAGACTAGAACCGTCTAAGTAATATGCGCGGTACAAAGTAAAACTTCATGATACAGAACTCCTTTTGTTCATCCTATTGGTTTGGCTCATCTGAAATAGATATCTTCCAACCCAAATAAATGGAAGGCGAGAATTCCAAGGAATTCCTAATTTTTTTGTTATAGCCTATCGAGAATTTAAAAAAGACTTCCGTTATTCTGGTTAATCTAGAAGAGAACGTACAAGCTTTTGAATATCTGAAATTGTATAAGTGGCAATTTTTTTCTTATCATTCAATGAGCATCTTGTATTTCATAAAAATTGGGGGCAATAT